TATTCTGACTCAGAGGGAGAAATGCACTGGAGTACCGACGTGTACCATGCACCCGAATTTCAATATAGTAATGTCCGGCTCTTACCAAAAACAAGTCATTTATGGATATTATCAGGAGGTTCGTGCAGATCCGGTGTAGTTTCTTTTTCACTCCACAAGGATCAAGATCAACTGAACATCCATTCTCATTCTGTCGAACGAAGATATATTTCTAGCCTCTCAGTGAATAATGATCAAGTGAGACACCAATTAGTTAGGTCAGATTTTTATGATAAAAAAGAAGATGGTATTTTTGATTATTCGGGATTTAATCGAATCATAGGTATTGGTCATTGTAATCTCATACATCCTGCAATTCTCCACAAGAATTCTGATTTATTGGCAAAAAGGCGAAGAAATCAATTTCTCATTCCGTTCCAATCCATCCAAGAACAAGAGAAAGAACTAATGCCCCATTCAGGTATCTCGATTGAAATACCCATAAAGGGTATTTTCCGTAAAAATAGTATTCTTGCTTATTTTGATGATCCTCGATACAGAAGAAAGAATTCAGGAATTACTAAATATGGGACTATAGGGGCGCATTCAATCGTCAAAAAAGAGGACTTGATTGAGTATCGAGGAGTCAAAAAAATTAAGCCAAAATTTCAAATGAAAATTGATCGCTTTTTTTTCATTCCCGAGGAAGTGCATATTTTACCCGAATCTTCTTACGTAATGGTACGGAATAATAGTATCATTGGAGTATATACCCGAATCGCTTTAAATAGAAGAAGCCAAGTGGGCGGATTGGTCCGAGTGGAGAAAAAAAAAAAAAGGATTGAACTCAAAATTTTTTCTGGGGATATCCATTTTCCTGGGGAAACGGATAAGATATCCCGACACAGTGGCATCTTGATACCGCCGGAAACGGGAAAAAAAGAACTTAAGGAATCCACCCGGGAATCAAAAAAATTGAAAAAATGGATCTATGTCCAACGGATCACACCTACCAAGAAAAAGCATTTTGTTTTGGTTCGACCCGTAGTCACATATGAAATAGCGAACGGTATCGATTTAGCAACACTCTTCCCCCAGGATCTGCTGCGGGAAAAGGATAATATGCACCTTCGAGTTGTCAATTATATCCTTTATGGAAAGGGCAAACCCTTTCGGGGTATTTCTGACACAAGTATTCAATTAGTTCGAACTTGTTTAGTCTTGAATTGGGACCAAGACAAAAAAAGTTCTTCCGTCGAAGAGGTCTGTACTTCCTTTGTTGAAGTAAGTACAAATGGTATGATTCGAGATTTCCTAAGAATCGACTTAGTGCCATCCCATATTTCGTATATCAGAAAAAGGAATGCTCCGTCAAGTCCAGGATTGATCTCTGATAATGGTCCAGATCGCACCAATATAAATCCGTTTTACTCCATTTATTTCAAGGCAAGGGTTCAACAATCACTTAGCCAAAATCAAGGAACTATTCATACCTTGTTGAATAGAAATAAGGAATGCCAATCTTTGATAATTTTGTCATCATCTAATTGTTTTCGAATGGGTCCATTCAACGATATCAAATATCATAATGTGATAAAGCAATCAATTCACATTCAAAAAGATCCTCTAATTCCAATTAGGAATTCGTTGGGACCCTTAGGAACAGTCCTTCAAATTGCGAATTTTTATTCATTTTACTATTTAATAGCTTATAATCCGATTTCGGTAACTAACTATTTGAAACTTGATAATTTAAAACAGACTTTTCAAGTACGTAAATTTTATTTAATGGATGAAAACGAGAGAATTTATAATCCTGATCCAGACAGTAAGATTGTTTTGAATCCATTTAATTTGAATTGGTATTTTATCCATCATAATTATTGTGAGGAAATGTCCACAATAATGAGTCTTGGGCAGTTTATTTGTGAAAATATATGTATAGCCACAAATGGACCACACCTCAAATCAGGTCAAGTTTTAATTGTTCAAGCCGGCTCTGTAGTAATAAGATCAGCTAAGCCTTATTTGGCTACTCCAGGAGCAACTGTTCATGGGCATTATGGAGAAATCCTTTATGAAGGAGATACATTAATTACATTTATATATGAAAAATCAAGATCTGGTGATATAACGCAGGGTCTTCCAAAAGTAGAACAAGTGTTAGAAGTGCGTTCGATTGATTCGATATCGATGAACCTAGAAAAAAGAGTTGAGGGTTGGAACGCGCGTATAACAAGAATTCTTGGGATTCCTTGGGGATTCTTAATTGGTGCTGAGCTAACTATAGTGCAAAGTCGTATCTCTTTGGTCAATAAGATCCAAAAGGTTTATCGATCCCAGGGGGTCCAAATCCATAATAGACATATCGAAATTATTGTACGTCAAATAACATCAAAAGTGTTGGTTTCAGAAGATGGAATGTCTAATATTTTTTTACCCGGCGAACTTATTGGATTGTTACGAGCGGAGCGAACGGGGCGTGCTTTGGAAGAAGCGATCTGTTATCGAGCTATATTATTGGGAATAACGAGAGCATCTCTGAATACTCAAAGTTTTATATCTGAAGCAAGTTTTCAAGAAACCGCTCGGGTTTTAGCAAAAGCAGCTCTCCGGGGTCGTATCGACTGGTTGAAAGGCCTGAAAGAGAACGTTGTTCTGGGGGGGATGATACCCGTTGGTACCGGATTCAAAGCATTAGTGCATTGTTCACGGCAGCATAACAATATTCTTTTGGAAACAAAAAAAAGAATTTATTCGGGGGGGGGATGATAGATATTTTCTTACACCACAGAGAATTATTAGACTTTTGCATTTCAAAGACTTTACATGATACATCAGAACAATCATTTAGAGGATTTAATGAGTCCTAAGGAGCGGATTCTCTTAACTATTTTTGATCCTTTGATTTCTTAATAGTAAGAAAAGAAAGATAATAACGAATAGAAAGTAATGAATGGCCTGGATTGTGTATCAATGGCCAATCTCTGGTAGAAGAGAAGGTTCCATTGGAACAATTATTTATTTCAGGGCACCTCGTCTCTTTTTTTTATCAAATCTTTTTTTGATAAAAAAAGAGGAAGTATGGGGAGAAATGGCAAGAAGATAGTGGAATATCAATTTTGAAGAGATGATGGAAGCAGGAATTCCTTTTGGTCATGGTACTAGGAAATGGAATCCTAGAATGTCACCTTATATCTCAGCAAAACATAAAGGTATTCATATTACAAATCTGACAAGAACTGCTCGTTTTTTATCAGAAGCTTGTTATAAAGCAGCGGATTTAGTAGCACGAGCTGCAATAAGAACCCGGTGTCATTATATGTCATTATATTATATTAATAAAAAAAGGCTCGGTGGTATGTTAACGAATTGGTCCACTACAGAAACGAGACTTCATAAGTTCAGGGATTTGAGAGCGGAACAAAAGACGGGGAGACTCAACCGTCTTCCAAAAAGAGATGCAGCTATCCTGAAGAGACAATTATCACGCTTGCAAACGTATCCGGGCGGGATTCAATATATGACGGGGGTACCGGATATTGTAATCATCGTTGATCAGCAAGAAGAATATACGGCTCTTCGAGAATGTATCGCTTTGGGAATTCCAACAATTTGTTTAATCGATACAAATTGTGACCCCGATCTCGCAGATATTTCGATTCCAGCAAACGATAACGCTATAGCTTCAATCCGATTAATTCTTAATAAATTTGTATTTGCAATTTGTGAGGGTCGTTCTAGCTATATACGAAATCCTTGATTAATAATAAGATAAATCAATTTTTTTGGTAACTACATGGGTTTTTGGATTTTTGGAATCGGTTACTCTTCTTGAATCGCATAAAAGAAAAGAAATTCAAAAAAAAACTGTGGATATTATGTGATTAGCGGGTATTCAAAACGGATAATTCTAATTAAAGTATACAAGTCGAGAGGGAGAGGGTTGAATCAAAATAATTCTTTTTAAAGTTCTATTTCTGTTAGAGGGCAATATGAATGTTATATCATGTTCCAGTAACACACTAAAAGGGTTATACGATATATCCGGTGTGGAAGTAGGCCAACATTTCTATTGGCAAATAGGAGGCTTCCAAGTCCATGCCCAAGTACTTATTACTTCTTGGGTTGTAATTGCTATCTTATTAGGTTCAGCCCTTATAGCTGTTCGGAATCCACAAACTATTCCGACTGCCGGTCAAAATTTCTTCGAATATGTCCTTGAATTTATTCGAGACGTGAGCAAAACTCAGATTGGAGAAGAATATGGTCCATGGGTTCCCTTTATTGGAACTATGTTTCTATTTATTTTTGTTTCGAATTGGTCCGGTGCTCTTTTACCTTGGAAAATAATACAGTTACCCCATGGGGAGTTAGCTGCACCTACGAATGATATCAATACTACCGTTGCTTTAGCCTTGCTCACGTCAGTAGCATATTTCTATGCGGGTCTTTCTAAAAAGGGATTAGGTTATTTCAGTAAATACATTCAACCGACTCCAATTCTTTTACCCATTAACATTTTAGAAGATTTCACAAAACCTTTATCACTTAGCTTTCGACTTTTCGGGAATATATTAGCTGATGAATTAGTAGTTGTTGTTCTTGTTTCTTTAGTACCTTTAGTGGTTCCTATACCTGTGATGTTCCTTGGATTATTTACAAGCGGTATTCAAGCTCTTATTTTTGCAACTTTAGCGGCGGCCTATATAGGCGAATCTATGGAGGGCCATCATTGACTAGTTTTCGAAATAGTCTCCTTTTTTTTTTTTAGCTTAGAATAACGCAGTGTATGCGTAACTAAAGATAATCCACTTAGGAAACATCAATATACAAATAGAAATAGACAAATACGGGATATACGACCAAGAGTCATAGAAAAAAATTCAGATATTGGGGAATTGTAAAAAAGGAAAGAGATCAAAAAGATCTTTTTCCTAAAATCCATGTTTGGCTTTATTATATCATACTCCTGCCAATGAATATTATCATTCTATTGTTTTGTCCATTCAATTCAAATAGAAGGAGTCATTATTTGAATAAAAATCCTTAATATAAAAATTCTTATAGTATCATAGTATCACAATTTACACGGTGTGTGATTAAAAAAAAAAAGAAAAAGAAAGATGCTTTCTAGAATGATTCCCATTTCAGTTGATTTTATTCAATTCAACGATTGACCAAAAGAAAATATTAATAAATAATTAAATAATTAAAGTGAATTACCTTACCGGAATAAAATACTTATGTTTATTTCTATGCAATGATTCGTCAAACGAGATTCATAAAAAATGGGTTGATTGGGAGAGGGGAACAGAATTGGGTATATGGGATCTAATGACTCTAAGCCAACCCTTGTGTATGGTTCCAAGAATGATTCTAGAATACGATTGACTTTAAGATACGAATAGTTTGAATCTAAGATATGAAGATATGAATAGTTGGTTTACGTTATGGAAGAAAGACATGTATATATGATATTAGATATCGATAGTTATATATCAACTAAAGATATATCTAATCCGCCCTACTATTGTGAACTTAGATAGAGATTCCAATAGAAATTCTTCGGTTTCGTCTTTGCCTGTGAATTGAATGTGAATGAATAAAGCGATGAAATAAAGAAAACTACCGAACGAAGAATTAAAAAAGGGTTTGGAAAGAAGAAATGGAAGAACAAAAGTCGTATAGATTCACAAAAATCCTGTGGATCGGAACTAAAAAAGAGATATCAAAGTAGCTTTTATGATTTAATACTAATATTATTATTACTTGAATTCCGAGTTCTTAGTTATTTCGACTGGATGAATCTTAGCGACGGAATAATTAAGTCATAATTCATTGGACGATTGTATCATTAACTATTTCTTTATTTTAGTGCGAGGAACTTATCATGAATCCACTGATTTCTGCCGCTTCTGTTATTGCCGCTGGGTTGGCCGTCGGGCTTGCTTCTATTGGACCTGGAGTAGGTCAAGGTACTGCTGCGGGTCAAGCTGTAGAAGGTATCGCGAGACAGCCCGAGGCGGAGGGAAAAATACGAGGTACTTTATTGCTTAGTCTGGCTTTTATGGAAGCTTTAACAATTTATGGACTGGTTGTAGCATTAGCGCTTTTATTTGCGAATCCCTTTGTTTAATCCTATAAATATGCAAATTCCGTATTTTTTTTTAGTCTATCTAAAAGAGGAGATAATATGAAAAATATAACCGATTCTTTCGTTTCCTTGGTTCGCTGGTCATTTGCCGGGAGTTTCGGGTTTAATACCGATATTTTAGCAACAAATCCAATAAATCTAAGTGTAGTCCTTGGTGTATTGATCTTTTTTGGAAAGGGAGTGCGTGCGAGTTGTTTATTTCAAGAATAGGCTGGATCCAACCAGCTGTACTTTTTTTCATTATAACTAGATCGAAAAAGGTGCACGATTCCGCGAATTACTTCTGAATCAATTTCAAATCATATTTAAGAACCATAGCATTTCGTGATTCATTGGTAAATCTACTTTGATTCTCTATCAACCAAACCAATAGTGTGGGGTCATTAACATGGTTAAAGCTAAACCAAACTGTTTGAAGTCCAGACGCAGCATGGTACTCTTTCTACTACTATATTAATATAGAATAGAAATGTTTGCAAAATGAATAATTGGAATTTGTTTTTTTTTTTCGATATAAAACACTCATGTCGATAAAATTATTTGAGCCCTTTCTTTTATTGGAATGCAAAATATTTGAAATATTTCAATCAACCGCTTTTTCTGCTGAATCGGTGACCTGTGTATAATATAAAGTAAGAAGAATTCTTTGGATTTGACGAAAAAAAGAAACAACTTTGCTGACAATTCAATATTTTTGTTTTGTTCCGTCAGAAGAGTCCTCAAAATATTCTGGTCTTGGATTAGTGATTAGTCGCGACATCTTGGAATATGAATAGAGAAGGGAGGTAGAGGATAGGCTCATTACATTAAAAAAAAGATATGGGAATTGCCCCCATACTTAAAAAGTTGAAGTAATTGAGTGTGAGAGCCAAATGAATCGAAAAATTCATGTTTGGTTCGGGAAGGGATCATGTAAGTTTTGAGATGAATGGAAAGATAATCTACTTTCATTAAGTGATTTATTAGATAATCGAAAACGGAAGATCCTGAATACTATTCGAAATTCAGAGGAACTGCAGGGGGGGGCCATTCAACGGCTGGAAAAAGCCCGGGCTCGCTTACGGAAAGTCGAAAGGGAAGCAGATCAATTTCGACTGAATGGATACTCGGAGATAGAACGAGAAAAATTGAATTTGATTAAGTCAACTTATAAGACTTTGGAAGAATTAGAAAATTACAAAAATGAAACCATTCGTTTTGACCACCAAAGGGCGGTTCAGCAAGTCCGACAACAGGTTTTCCAACAAGTTTTAAAAGGAGCTCGAGGCACTCTGAATAGTTCTTTGAACAAGGAGTTACATTTACGTACCATTAGTGAGAATATTGACACGTTTGAGGCGATGGCAGAAATAACTGATTAGTCC